TTTATAGTCTGTTTAAGTGGTATGTTAAAATTTTTGTAGGATCTAGAGGGATAGCTGTCTAAGGAATTTTGATTCCTTAAAGTGGGAAACTTCTATTGGAGGGATATCTTTTTGAGTAGACAGTTAAGCTTGTGATGTTGTTGTATGTAGTCTTGTTTTTGGGGTTTGGCAAGATATTAGTGTATGCATATGATACCCGGGCTTAACGGGGGGTAGGGGGGTTTGTCTAGGCTAGGGATTGAAGTGGGTAAGTGCGCGTGCGTATGCGTATGCGTATGCGTATGCGTATGCGTATGCGTATGCGTATGCGTATGCGTATGCGTATGCGTATGCGTATGCGTATGCGTATGCGTATGCGTATGCGTATGCGTATGCGTATGCGTATGCGTATGCGTATGCGTATGCGTATGCGTATGCGTATGCGTATGCGTATGCGTATGCGTATGCGTATGCGTATGCGTATGCGTATGCGTATGCGTATGCGTATGGGTATGCGTATCTGATTATGTTATATGTCCTGAAACCATTAACCAAATAGCCCTTTAGGTGGGTTTAATGTCAACGTAACATTCGTTTTATGTACTACTACCACTGAATGTCCTGGGACCCTTAATTAAATATTCCATATTGCTCATTATGAGGACAAAGGAGGTACATATTAGGCTCGCCAACACTAATATGCGCCGGGTTAGGGCCTTTGACGGCCATAGCTGAGTCGAAGCATCCCCAAAATTTAAAAATACCAAGGGCATGTTATTACAGTTATGCCGCGACACGGGCTGATTAGTCCCGATTCCATCGAGATGTCTTATTTAAGGGAAACGAATGGGCGATCACGCATTCTAATGTTCCTGAAGTAAGAACCAGATGCCGTTTACGACCCAAGTTAGAAACCCCCAAGTTAAATGGGCCCGGGGCGAGGAGGGTAGTATATGGTGGGCGGGTTGCTGGTTTCACGGAGGTTGCTAGATTAAGAGACTTTCCTGTACTTGGATGATTATCCGTGTCCTAAAACATGGATTATGACTTTAATGGTCTATGTACAATCAATAATATAATGTACTATGTAATATTATGAATTTAATGTACTCATGGATATTCATGTTATTAATCCTCGTATGTGAGATTAAATTTAATGTATTATGTAATATTATGAATTTAATGTACTCATGGATATTCATGTTATTAATCCTCATATGTGAGATTAAATTTAATGTATTATGTAATATTATGAATTTAATGTACTCATGGATATTCATGTTATTAATCCTCATATGTGAGATTAAATTTAATGTATTTAATTACATTAATGTACTATAATACATATAATATATTGTGTGTACTGTGTGTAGGATTTTTGTTGTGTGGGTTAGCTATTGGTTAATACTAGTGAGGCACATGAAATATTGTTTATTATATGATAAGAGTTGTTTTAACCAAGGAATAGTTTAATTAGAATTTCAGCTTTGGGTGCTGATGGTGAGGTGTAAGCTTCTTCCTTGAAGTCTCTGGGAGGGGTGTGGTTCTCCTTTTCCGGTTTACAAGACCGAGGTAATGTATATATACTACAGAGACTCTTCATTTTAATAGGTGATTTTCTATGAGGCTTGTTAGGGGCATTAGTACTAGGATAATGGAGAAGTATAGGATGGATGCTAGTTGGCCAATAATAACATATGGGTGTTCTACGGGTTGTCCTCCAATTCATGTAAGGGTTAATAGATCTGCTACTAAAAGTCAAAATAGGCATTGGCTGAGAGGTCGGAAGGCTATGCTGCGTTGTTTAGAGGTGTGGAGGATTGGGACTACTATTAGGATGAGAATAGATAGGACTAGCGCTAATACGCCTCCTAGTTTATTTGGGATTGATCGTAGGATTGCGTAGGCAAATAGAAAGTATCATTCTGGTTTGATATGTGGGGGTGTATTTAGAGGGTTGGCTGGGGTGTAGTTATCGGGGTCTCCTAACAGGTCAGGGGAGAATAATACTAGTGTGAGTAGAGCAACTAGTATTAGTAAGAGTCCTAGAATATCTTTAATTGTATAGTAGGGGTGGAAAGGGATTATGTCTGAATTAGATGGAATGCCTGTGGGGTTGTTGGATCCTGTTTCGTGGAGGAATAGCAGGTGGACTATGACTATGGCTGCGATGATAAAGGGAAGTAGAAAGTGAAAGGCGAAAAATCGGGTAAGGGTGGCTTTGTCTACTGAGAAGCCTCCTCAAATTCACTCTACAAGGTCTGTTCCGATATAAGGAATTGCGGATAGTAGATTTGTAATAACTGTTGCTCCTCAGAAAGATATTTGTCCTCATGGCAGTACATAGCCTATGAAGGCAGTGGCTATTACAGCAAAGAGTAACAAGATTCCTACATTTCATGTCTCTGTATAGGTGTATGATCCGTAGTAAAGTCCTCGTCCTACATGGAGGTATAGGCAGATAAAGAATATTGAAGCTCCGTTGGCGTGTAAATAGCGCAGTAGTCAGCCGTAATTGACGTCTCGGCAGATGTGTGTAACTGAGTTAAATGCGGTGGCTGTGTCGGATGTGTAATGCATTGCTAGGAATAACCCTGTTAAGATTTGCACGGCGAGGCAGATTCCTAAGAGAGAACCAAAGTTTCATCAGGAAGAGATGTTGGATGGGGCGGGTAAATCAATAAATGTTTCGTTAACAATCTTGATTAGGGGGTGTGATTTTCGGATGTTGGTCATTATAGTTCTTATAGTTGAGTATACAACAATGATTTTTCATGTCATAGGTCATGGATTAAAGCCATGTAAGAATAATGATGACATATATTATGTTTATTTTGAGTGTTTTTTTTGTAGTTGGGTTTGTAGGGTTTTCTTCAAAGCCCTCACCAATTTATGGAGGGGTGGGTTTGATTATTAGCGGAGGGGTAGGTTGTGGTATTGTTATGAACTTTGATGGTTCTTTTTTAGGTTTAATGGTGTTTTTAATTTATCTTGGGGGGATACTTGTTGTTTTTGGCTATACAACTGCGATAGCTACTGAACAGTACCCAGAGGTTTGAGTGTCTAATAAGACAGTCTTAGGGTCTTTTTTAGTTGGTTTGATTATGGAGGGTCTACTTGTTTTTAGCATTTTAAAGGATGAGAAGTTGGAGGTAGTTTTTGAGTTTAGTAATATAGGGGACTGGGTGGTTTATGATACTGGTGATTCTGGGTTTTTTAGTAAGGAGGCTGTGGGGGTGGCTGCTTTATATAGTTATGGAGCTTGGTTGGTGGTAATTACTGGTTGATCTTTGTTTATGGGGGTTGTTGTTATTATAGAGATTACCCGTGGTAATTAAATAGAGCGAGAGCGAGGGCTATAGTGATTAAGAAGGATAAGAAGTATAGTTTAATTAGACCCTTTTGATTTGAAACTAGGGTAGACATGTTTAATTGTGAATGGGAGATGAGTTTTGGTAATATACTTTCTAGTCAGATTAGGTCTAGTAGCATAGAAGCATATTTTTGGCTTGAAGATAAGCTTGTGAGTGGTTGGATTCGATGTATAATTGTAGGGAAATAGCCTAGAGAGTTAGAGAATTTGAATATGGTTGTAGGAGGGTTATGTTTTAAGTTATATGTGGTTATATTAAGTTCTAGGGCTATAATGAACCCTGTGATTGTGACAAGGAGGGCTGCTAGTTTTAGATATGAAGGTATGGTTATTTGTGGTAGGGTTGTTGGGTTAATATTATTAGTTAGTAAGAATCCTGCAAAAATACTTCCAATTAGGAGACGTTTGATGGAGTTAATAAGTAGGGGGTTATTTTCATTAATTAGGATAAGAGAGGGGGAACGTGGTTGATTTAATAGTACAAAGAAAATAATACGAGTGCTGTAGACAGCTGTTAGGGATGTGGCTACTAGCGTTATTAATAGGGCTCAGGCGTTGGTATACGACGTGTTGGCGGTTTCGATGATTAAGTCTTTGGAGTAGAATCCTGTAAGGAATGGTATTCCTGTTAGGGCTAAGCTTCCAACAATTAGTGCAGTGGCGGTGAATGGTAGTGTTTTGAACAGGCCTCCTATTTTTCGGATGTCTTGTTCGTCTCCTAGGCTGTGGATAATAGACCCGGAACACAGGAATAGTATGGCCTTGAAGAATGCATGTGTGCAGATGTGTAGGAAGGCGAGATGTGGTTGGTTAATTCCTATTGTTACTATTATGAGGCCTAGTTGGCTTGAGGTTGAGAAGGCTACAATTTTTTTGATATCATTTTGGGTAAGAGCACAGATTGCTGTAAATAGTGTGGTAATTGCTCCTAAGCATAATATTAGAGTTTGAATTAGCGTGTTATTTTCTGTTAGAGGGTAAAAGCGGATTAGCAGGAACACTCCTGCTACAACTATAGTGCTTGAGTGGAGTAGTGCTGAGACGGGCGTTGGGCCTTCTATAGCGGATGGGAGTCAGGGGTGTAGACCAAATTGGGCTGATTTTCCTGTGGCGGCTAGGAGAAGCCCTATTAATGGAAAGTTTGTATTTTCTGTGCTTAGTATAAAGATTTGTTGTAATTCTCAGGAATTATTATGGGTCAGGAATCATGCTATAGCTAGGATAAATCCGATATCTCCAATGCGGTTGTAGAGGATTGCTTGTAGTGCTGCAGTGTTGGCATCTGCGCGACCGTATCATCATCCGATAAGTAGGAAAGATATAATGCCTACGCCTTCTCAGCCGATGAATAGTTGGAATAGGTTGTTAGCGGTGACTAGGATGAGTATAGTGATTAGAAATATTAATAGGTATTTGAAAAAGCGATTAATGTTGGGATCTGAGTGTATATATCATATTGAAAACTCTATGATTGATCATGTGACAAATAGTGCTACTGGTATAAATATTAGTGAGAAGTAGTCTAGTTTAAAGCTTATTGATAGTTTTAGAGTTTGGATTGTTGTTCAGTGTCAGTTGGAGATTATTGCTTCTTGGCCAGAGTGAATAAATATAAGGGCTGGAATTAGACTGAGTATAAATGAATAAGAGGTTATAGTTTTTACATAGTTTGGGTATGAGATATGTTTTTGTGTGTTGGGAGTTGTTATTATAATTGGTAAAATTAGCATTATTAGTGACACTATTATTGAAATAGAGAGGAGATTTATTACTTTTATTTGGAGTTGCACCAATTTTTTGGTTCCTAAGACCAACGGATAACTTCTATCCTTTAAAAGTTTAAAAAAGCCGCGCTGTTAGGCGCGGTAGCAATGAATTAGCAGTTCTTGCATGCTTTTTTGGTAAATAAGAGGTTTTAGTCTCTGTCGTTAGATTCACAATCTAATGTTTTTGTTAAACTATATTTACAGTATGTGAAACCTAAGATGATTTTTGGGTTGACTGATAGTAGTAGAAGAGGTGTGAGGTGGAGGGTTATTAATGTATTTTCTCGGGTGTAGGAAGGTTTGATATTATTAATATGGTAGGTATGTTTTCCTCGTTGAGTTATGATTAATATATATAGTGAATATAGGGCGGTGATAATAATATTAATTCCTATTAGAATAATAGAAATATTTGATCAGGAGAATGTTGAAAGTACTACGAATAGCTCTCCAATCAAGTTAATTGATGGGGGAAGTGCTAGGTTAGCAAGACTTGCAAGTAGTCATCAAGCGGCTATTAGTGGGAGAATTGTCTGCAGGCCTCGGGCTAAGATAAGGGTTCGGCTGTGGATTCGTTCATAGTTTGAGTTAGCCAGACAAAATAATAATGAGGAGGTTAGTCCATGTGCAACTATTAGTGCTGTTGCTCCTATATAGCTTCAAGGTGTTTGGATAAGAATTGCTACAATAACTAGCGCTATATGGCTGACTGACGAGTATGCGATGAGAGATTTAAGGTCTGTTTGACGTAGACAGATTGAGCTAGTTATAATTATACCTCATAAAGATAATATAAGGAACGGGTAGGCTATTGTGGTAGTTAGCGGGGTTAGTAAGATGGAGATTCGTATTATTCCGTATCCTCCTAATTTTAGTAATACGGCTGCTAGTACTATTGAGCCTGCGATTGGAGCTTCAACATGGGCTTTTGGTAATCACAGGTGGAGGCCATATAATGGTATTTTAACTATAAAAGCTAGGATACATGCTAGTCATAGTAGGGAATGGGCTCAATTGTTTGTCAGGGGTTTGATTCAATATTGTATGAGCAGGAAGTTTAAAGAGCCTACATCGTTTTGGATATATGTAAGGGCTACCAGTAAAGGTAGGGAGCCTATTAGTGTATAAAATAAGAAGTAAATCCCTGCGTTGAGACGTTCTGTTTGGCCTCCTCATCGGGTAATAATAATTAATGTGGGAACAAGAGTGGTTTCAAATAGAATATAAAAGAGAATTAATTCTGTTGCTGAGAATGTTATGATTAGAGATACTTGTAGTAATATTAGCATGGTAATATATAATTTTTTGCGTGTCAGGGGTTCTTTAGCAAGGTGAAATTGGCTGGCAATAATTATGAGGGGTAGGAGTCATATTGTCAGTATGAGAAGAGGAGTGGATAAGGGATCTGAGAAGAAGAGTATAGACGAGTTAAGGCTGTTATCATTGAATTGATTTAAGAGGGGGAGGCATATAAGGCTGATTGCTAGGCTATAAGTTGTAGAGTTAATTCAGATTATATTGCTTTTTGATAATCATGTGAGTGGGATGAGTATAATCGTTGGGATAATAATTTTTAGCATTGAAGGAGGTTTAGGTTTTGTACATAGTCTACTCCATAAGTATTTGATACCATTACTAGTAGGGACAGGCCTAGAGCGGCTTCGCAAGCTGCGAATACTAGTAGGATAATAGGGATTATGCTGGCTAGAGTTATATGTATTGTGAGAATTATTATTGATATAAGAACAAATAGTGATAATATTATACCCTCAAGACAAAGTAGGGATGACATTATATGGGAACGATATATAAGCAATCCTATTAGAGAGATTGTGAATGCTAAAAGAATATTGATGTAGGTTATAGACATTTGGTAGTTATGAATGTTATCATGATCTAGTGAGTCGAAATCACTTGTTTTGCTTAAACTAACTACCATTATTCAGATCATTCTAGGCCTTTTTGGGTTCATTCATAGGTTAGGCTAATAATTAGTAGTAGAATAAGCACTAGGGCTATAATAAGCATTGTTTCTAGGTAGTTGGTTTGTGAGGCTCATGGGAGTGGTAGAAGGAGGGCAATTTCTAGATCAAATAGTAAAAATGTAATAGCTACTAGGAAGAATTTTATAGAGAAAGGTAAACGGGCTGATCCTATTGGATCAAACCCACATTCATAGGGACTTGCTTTTTCATTATAAATATTGGTTTGTGGCAGTCAGAATGCAATTAGAACTAGCAGGGATGCTAGGAGAGTATTAATTAATAGTGTAAGGGCTAGATTAATTATTCTTTTTCGGGTTATACCGAAGCTAATTGATTGGAAGTCAATTGTACTAGTTAATACTAAAAGAATATGATCCTCATCAATAGATGGATACATACAAGAATAGTCATACTACATCTACGAAGTGTCAGTATCAGGCAGCTGCTTCGAAGCCAAAATGGTGATTTGATGTAAAGTGGAATTTTAGTTGGCGTAGGAGGCAAACAATTAGGAAGGTAGATCCAATGATTACATGTAAGCCATGAAAGCCTGTAGCTATGAAGAAAGTTGAGCCGTAAACTCCATCTGAGATAGTGAATGATGTTTCATAGTATTCGGAGGCTTGAAGAAGTGTAAAGTATAGTCCAAGGCAGATTGTAATAAACAGGGCTTGAATCATATGTTTTCGGTTTCCTTCTATGAGGCTGTGGTGGGCTCATGTGATAGAAACTCCTGAAGCTAGGAGGACTGATGTGTTTAGAAGAGGGACTTCTAGTGGATTTAGTGTATTAATACCTGCTGGGGGTCAATAACCTCCAAGTTCTGGTGTAGGGGCTAGGCTTGAGTGGTAAAAGGCTCAGAAGAAGCCTGAAAAGAATAGTACTTCTGATAGAATGAATAAAATTATTCCGTATCGAAGTCCTTTTTGGACGATTGGTGTGTGGTGACCTTGGAATGTGCTTTCTCGAACAATGTCTCGTCATCATTGATACATAGTCAGAGTATTGGTAATTAGTCCAATGGAAAGTAGTAAGGCGGAGTTAAAGTGGAATCATATAACTAGCCCAGAAGTTAATAGTAGAGCAGACAAGGCTCCTGTTAATGGTCAAGGGCTAGGGTTTACTATATGGTAGGCATGTGTTTGGTGGGTCATTAAGCATTATCATGTAAGTATAGGCTGACTAGTAGAGTAAAAACGTAAGCTTGAATGAGAGCGACAGCGAATTCTAAGATAGTTAATATTAAGAGAATAATAAATGTAATTAGGGCGGTGGTTATGCTAATGTCTATTAAAGCTAAGGTAGCTCCTCCAATTAGGTGAATGAGAAGATGGCCTGCAGTAATATTAGCAGTTAGCCGTACTGCGAGGGCTATTGGTTGAATAAATAGACTGATTGTTTCAATAATTACTAGCATGGGAATTAGAGGTAGTGGTGTTCCTTGAGGTAGAAAGTGTGCTAGTGATGCTTTTGTTTTATGTCGAAACCCTAAAGCCACGGCCCCTGCTCATAGAGGGATGGCTATGCCTAGGTTTATTGAAAGTTGCGTAGTAGGGGTGAATGAATGTGGAAGTAGGCCTAATAGGTTTGTTGAGCCAATAAACATAATTAATGATATTAATATAAGAGCTCATGTTTGGCCTTTTTTATTATGAATTATTATTATTTGTTTGGATGTTAGATGAATGAGTCATTGTTGGATTGCAATAATGCGGTTGCTGATTAGGCGAGTAGTTGACGGGAATAAGATAGTTGGAAATATAATAATTAAGACTACAATAGGGAGACCTATTAACGTAGGGGTAATGAATGAGGCAAACAGATTTTCGTTCATTTGATATCTCAAGGAGTTGGTTGTTTTAGGGGTTTTGTGGATGTTGGCTCGGGGCTTGAGTAATATAAGTGTTTTGAAATTTTTAGTTGTATGATAATGAAAAGTGTTAGAATCATTGATAGGATAGTAATAAATCATGTTGATGTGTCGAGCTGAGGCATGTCATTAAGAGGAGGTTCATGCTCCTATTCTCTAACTTAAAAGGTTAGCGCTGTTTAGCTTCTTAATGAAATTAGAGCATTGATGATGATCATTTTTCGAAAATTTTTAATGGGACTATTTCAAGTACAATTGGTATGAAGCTATGATTAGATCCACAGATTTCAGAGCATTGTCCATAGTAAAGTCCTGGTCGTGTGGATAATAATGTAGTTTGGTTTAGGCGTCCTGGAATAGCATCAGTTTTTAGTCCTAAAGAGGGAACAGCTCATGAGTGTAATACATCTTCAGATGAAATGAGTATTCGAATTGTTATTTCTATGGGCAATACTACTCGGTTGTCTACTTCTAGTAGGCGTATTTCTCCTGGTTTCAGGTCAGAGGTAGGAACTATATATGAGTCGAAGTTCAGGTCTTCGTAATCAGTATATTCGTAACTTCAATACCACTGATGCCCTATTGTTTTAACAGTTATAGTGGGGTTATTAATTTCATCTATTATGTAGAGAATTCGTAGTGAGGGCAGTGCAATTATAATTAAAATAATAGCTGGTAAAATTGTTCAGATTGTTTCTACTTCTTGTGCATCTATGGTACTAGTATGGGTTAGACGAGTAGTTAGTATTAGTGAAATAATATAAAGTACTAATGAGCTGATGAGGAAAACAATTATTAGAGTGTGGTCATGAAAATGGAGAAGTTCTTCTATAATAGGTGAGGTAGCGTCTTGAAAGCCTAGTTGAAAGGGGTAAGCCATGGAGATATATAGGGGTCTCACCTATAACTTAACTTTGACAAAGTTATATAAATTTTACTAATATCTCATTTGTAGAGAAAGACATAGTGGTTATGGTGTTGGCTTGAAACCAATTTAAGGAGGTTCGATTCCTTCCTTTCTTATTTGGGGTTTACATATGTAGGTTCTTCAAATGTGTGGTAAGGTGGAGGGCATCCGTGCAGTCACTCTAGGTTTGTTGTTGATAGTTCTACTATGAGAACTTCTCGTTTTGATGCGAAGGCTTCTCAGACCATAAAGACTATTAGTATTACAGCAGTTAGTGAGATAAATGAGCCTATAGATGAGATAGTATTTCAGGTTGTGTAGGCATCTGGGTAGTCAGAATAGCGTCGAGGCATACCTGATAGGCCTAGAAAATGTTGTGGGAAGAAAGTTATATTAACTCCTACGAATATAATCAAGAAATGAATTTTAGCTCAGGTTGTGCTGAGTGTGTATCCGGAAAACAGCGGGAATCAGTGAACAAATCCTCCTATAATGGCAAATACTGCTCCTATAGAGAGTACGTAGTGGAAATGGGCTACTACATAGTATGTATCATGTAAAACGATATCTAGAGATGAGTTAGCAAGTACGATACCTGTTAGGCCCCCTACTGTGAATAAGAAGATAAAGCCTAGGGCTCATAATATAGCGGGAGATCATTTAATATTTCCTCCATGAAGAGTAGCTAGTCAGCTAAATACTTTGACTCCTGTGGGAATAGCAATAATTATAGTAGCAGATGTGAAGTAGGCTCGTGTGTCTACGTCTATGCCAACTGTGAATATGTGATGGGCTCATACGATAAATCCTAGGAATCCAATAGATATTATGGCCCATACTATTCCTATATATCCGAAAGGTTCTTTTTTTCCTGAATAATATGTCACGATGTGTGAAATAATTCCAAAGCCGGGCAGGATTAGAATATAAACTTCGGGGTGGCCAAAAAATCAAAATAAGTGCTGGTACAGAATAGGGTCTCCTCCTCCAGCAGGGTCAAAGAAGGTGGTATTTAGGTTTCGATCTGTTAATAGTATTGTGATTCCTGCTGCTAGGACCGGTAATGATAATAGAAGCAATACGGCAGTGATCAAGACAGACCATACAAATAGTGGTGTTTGATATTGAGACAGAGCGGGAGGTTTTATGTTGATAATAGTAGTGATGAAATTGATAGCACCGAGAATTGAGGAAACACCTGCCAAGTGCAGAGAGAAAATAGTCAGGTCAACTGAAGCTCCTGCATGGGCCAAGTTTCCGGCTAGGGGAGGGTAAACTGTTCATCCGGTTCCAGCCCCGGCTTCAACTATAGAAGAAGCTAATAACAATAGGAATGAGGGAGGGAGGAGTCAAAAGCTTATGTTGTTTATTCGTGGAAAGGCTATATCTGGGGCACCGATTATTAATGGAACTAGTCAGTTTCCGAAGCCTCCAATTATAATAGGCATCACTATGAAGAAGATTATTACGAAAGCATGGGCTGTAACAATTACATTATAAATCTGATCGTCTCCTAAGAGAGCCCCTGGCTGGCCTAATTCGGCTCGGATAAGAAGACTTAAGGCGGTTCCTACTATCCCTGCCCAGGCACCGAATAGAAGGTATAAAGTGCCAATATCTTTGTGGTTTGTTGAGAATAGTCAACGATTTATGAACATAGGTAAGGTGGCTGATTAAGCATTAGACTGTAAATCTAAAGATGGAGGTTTAAGTCCTCTTCTTACCAAGCCCTGTGGTGTATAACATATTGAATTGCAAATTCAAAGAAGCAGCTTCAATCCTGCCGGGGCTTCTCCCGCCTTTTTTTTTTCGCGGCGGGAGAAGTAGATTGAAGCCAGTTGATTAGGGTGTTTAGCTGTTAACTAAAGTTTCGTGGGTTTGAAGCCCATCAATCTAGTAAGGGCTTAGCTTAATAAAAGTAATTGATTTGCATTCAATTGATGTAGGATAGAGTCTTGCAGTCCTTAGTTTCAAGAGTTAAACATATGTCTGTTTACTTAGGGCTTTGAAGGTCCTTGGTCTAGTTAACCTAAACTCTTAATTCAATATTATGATTATTGGTGCTAGAGGTAGTGTAAGAGTTGATAGTACAATTATTGGTGTAAGTAGATTGGGATATTTTAGGTTTTCGAATTGTCATTTGATTTTTATATTATTTATAGTGGGAAATATTGTTAGGGATGTAGCGTATGTTAGCCGTATGTAGAAGAATAGATTTAATAGTGCTGTGATGGCTATAATAGTTGGTAGAATAATGTTATTATTTTTTGTTAGTTCTTGGATGATTATTCATTTAGGTAGGAAGCCGGTTAGGGGTGGAAGTCCTCCTAGGGATAGTAGGGTTACTAATGTGGTTGTGGTAATTAATGGTATTTTATTTCATATATGTGATAGAGATAGTATTGTTGTAGATAAGCTGGACATAAGTAGTATAAATATGGTAGTTGTTATTAGGATGTAAATTACTAGGTTTAGTAGTATTAGGGTAGGGTTATAGATTAGAATAGCGGTTATTCATCCTATATGGGCGATTGATGAGTAGGCTATAATCTTGCGTAGTTGGGTTTGGTTTAGTCCTCCTCAGCCTCCTACTGCGATAGATAGTAGTGATATTACTAGGAGCAGGTATAGGTTAATAGAGGGTGAGATTGTGTATAGGACTGTTAGGGGGGCAAGTTTTTGTCATGTTAGTAGTACTAGACCTGATGATAGTGGGATTCCTTGGGTTACTTCTGGAACTCAGAAGTGGAATGGGGCAAGTCCTAGTTTTATCGTTAATGCTAATGTTATGATGATGGATGCTGTTGGATTTGATATTTTTATTACAGTTCATTGGCCTGAGTATATTAGGTTAATAGTCACTGCTAGTATTAGTAACATAGAGGCAGTGGCTTGTGTGAAGAAGTATTTGGTAGCGGCTTCTGTAGATCGTGGGTTGTGTTGTTTTATTAAGATGGGGATAATAGTTAATATATTTATTTCAAATCCGATTCAGATTATAAGTCAGTGTGAGCTTGTTATTACGATAAGGGTTCCTAAGATAATGGTGGTTATAATAATAAATATAATTGGAGGATTTATTAGTACGGGAAGGATATAAACCAACATTTTCGGGGTATGGGCCCGATAGCTTAATTAGCTGACCTTACTAGAGTATAGTGTAATATGGTAGCACAAAGATTTTTGAATTCTTAAGAATAGGTTCGAGTCCTATAATTCTAGAAATAAGGAGGCTTAAACTCCTATTATTTACTCTATCAAAGTAACTCTTTTGTCAGACATATTTCTTATGTTTGGGGAGGGATGCTTGCTATTGTAATAGGTATTGACACATGTCACATGCATAGGGCTAGTGTTAGGGGTAGAAAGTTTTTTCATAGGAGATGTATTAGTTGATCATAGCGAAATCGTGGATAGGATGCTCGTACTCATAGGAAAGCTACGGTTAGTAGTAATGTTTTGATTACAAAATTGGCTGTATATAGTCCTGGTAGGGTTGGGTTGTGATATGCTCCTAGGAATAGAGTTGTTGTTAGAATGTTTATTATAATGATGTTGGCGTATTCTGCGAGGAAGAACAGTGCGAATGGTCCTCCTGCATATTCTACATTGAAGCCTGAGACTAGTTCTGATTCTCCTTCTGTTAGGTCAAAAGGAGCACGGTTGGTTTCGGCTAATGTTGAGATAAATCATATTATAGCTAGAGGTCAGGATGGGAAAATTAGTCAGATGTATTCTTGGGTTACAATGAGTGTTGATAGCGTGAAGGAGCCATTTATAAGTAGAACGGAAAGTAAAATAATGGCTAGTGTTACTTCATATGAAATTGTTTGTGCAACTGCTCGAAGGGCTCCAATTAGTGCATATTTTGAATTGGAGGCTCATCCTGATCATAGAATAGCGTAGACAGCTAGGCTTGATATAGCTAATATGAATAAAATGCCTAGATTTATATTGATTAATGGATATGGTATGGGCAGGGGAATTCATATTGTTAGTGCTAATGTAAGGGCTAGAATGGGCGCTATGATGAATATAGTTGTGGAAGATGTAAGGGGTTGTAGGGGTTCTTTGGTAAATAATTTGACTGCGTCGGCAATTGGTTGAAGGAGTCCGTGGGGTCCTACGATGTTAGGGCCTTTGCGTAGTTGTATATAACCTAGAATTTTTCGTTCTACAAGGGTTAGGAATGCTACTGCTAGCAGGATGGGGATAATTATTGATAGTAGGTTTATTAGGAACATGTTGTTAGAGAGAGGAGTTGAACCTCTGGTTTTAAAAGCTTAAATTTTATGCAATTACCGGTCTCTGCCACTCTAACAAACCCTATTCTTGGGCTGAGTTAGTTATATGCTTATAGATTTAGATTATATCACCTATTAGCTGTTAAGGCGCTTTTTGAAAGTGGGCCTTATTTCTCTTGTCCTTTCGTACTGGGAGAAATATATAATAGATAGAAACCGACCTGGATTGCTCCGGTCTGAACTCAGATCACGTAGGACTTTAATCGTTGAACAAACGAACCCTTAATAGCGGCTGCACCATTAGGATGTCCTGATCCAACATCGAGGTCGTAAACCCTATTGTCGATAAGGACTCTTAAATAGGATTGCGCTGTTATCCCTAGGGTAACTTGTTCCGTTGATCAAAAAATTTTGGATCAATAAATGATTATGTTGCTTTGACTAGTAAGTCTAAGTTAAAATCACTCGGAAGTTATTTTATATTCCGAGGTCACCCCAACCTAAATTGTTAATTTATGTAAGAGAGTATGTTGTCCCTTGGTGGTTGTATAATTGTCTCTTGTAGATTAATTAATTGAAGCTCCATAGGGTCTTCTCGTCTTATTTTTTTATTCCCGCCTCTTCACGGGAAGGTCAATTTCACTGATTAAAAGTAAGAGACAGTAAAACCCTCGTGTGGCCATTCATACTAGTCCTTATTTAGAGAACAAGTGATTATGCTACCTTTGCACGGTCAGGATACCGCGGCCGTTAAACTAATGTCACTGGGCAGGCAGTGCCTCTAATACTTTGAATGCTAGAGGTGATGTTTTTGGTAAACAGGCGGGGTTTATGTTTGCCGAGTTCCTTTTACTTTTTTTGATCTTTCCCGTTTGGCATTCCTGTGTTGGGTTAACAGTGTATTGTCTAAGGGTTTTATTTGTTAAGTATATTAGGGTCTGTTAACTATCAGTGATTTATTCGTTCTGATATACACGTATGCTGGGAGAAAATATTTCTTGTTACTCATATTAACAGTATTGCTTCTATATGTAAATAGAATGGTCCAGTATAAGTTTAGGAGTTGAGTGATTATTAATGGCATTAAATTATGTTGTATTGTTGAGCTTAAACGCTTTCTTAATTGATGGCTGCTTTTAGGCCAACTATGGTGTATTTAATTGTTACTCTCTAATTAAGGTTGTTTCCTGTATCTAAAAGGCTGTACCCTTTTGGACTATTATTTAAACTTACATTGGAATTTTGTGTTTTTTTGGTAAATTTAAATTAGAACTTAGATTCTGTTTCTGGACAACCAGCTATCACCAGGCTCGGTAGGCTTGTCACCTCTACCCGTAAGTCTTTTCACTATTTTGCTACATAGATGAGTTTGCTCTTGAGGCTGCTCGTGGGTAGCTCGTCTGGTTTCGGGTTTATTAACTTAAATTCTTTTTGCTAATTTGGTCTAGTTAAATCATTATGCAAAAGGTAAAAGGTGTAATCTTTGCTTTTTTGTACTTTAGCTTGTTCTTTCACGGTTCCCTTACGGTACTTTCTCTATAGTGCCAAGTTAAATTTCTATCGCCTATACTTTTATGGAGTGCTAAATGTTTTGTTTTATTAGTCTTTTTTAGTTGTGTTTAGTATTAGTTGGACTGACGTTAGTTCAAAGTGGTCATTTTGATATGAAGTCTTCTAGGTGTAAACTAGATGCTTTAATTTAAGCTACACTTTGAGTTAACCAAGCGCACTTTCCAGTACGCTTACCTTGTTACGACTTATCTCCTCTCACAAGCTTAATTTTAGGTTATATTTTATTATTGTTTTAGCAGTGTTTGAGGAGGGTGACGGGCGGTGTGTGCGTGCTTCATGGCCTTATTCAGTTAAGCTCTCTATTCTTAACTTACTACTAAATCCACCTTTAATCTCTGGTTTCACAGAGACGTCCGTTAATTATCCTGTGGCAGGAAATGTAGCCCATTTCTTCCCAACTCATTAGCTACACCTTGACCTAACGTTTTTATGTCAAATAATTATGCTTACTGTGGTTCCTTTTTAGGGTTTGCTGAAGATGGCGGTATATAGGCTGAATTAGCAAGGGTTGGTGAGGTTTATCGGGGTTTATCGATTATAGAACAGGCTCCTCTAGAAGGATATAAAGCACCGCCAAGTCCTTTGAGTTTTAAGCTTTTGCTAGTAGTACTCTGGCGAATAATTTTGTTTACTAAATTTTTTGGGTTTACGGCTAAGCATAGTGGGGTATCTAATCCCAGTTTGGGTCTTAGCTGTCGTGTGTTCAGAGGTTCTAAAGTTACTTTCGTCATTTATTTTATGATAGCTGGGGCTTTTTACAGCTTAGCTAGTATTTATCTTTATTTTTGTTTTATCTTAAACACGCTTTACGCCGAATGTCTATTAGTTCGGGTTAATCGTATGACCGCGGTGGCTGGCACGAAATTTACCAACCCTTAATTATTAATATAACTTAGTCAAACTTTCGTTCATGGCTTAATTTTTATCACTGCTGTTTCCCGTGGGGGTGTGGTTAAGCAAGGCGTTATGAGCTACTTGGTAGTGTGCTTGATGCCTGCTCCTTTTTATCATATTATGATTTAGAGGGCATTCTCACTGGAGCGGGGATTCTTGCATGTGTAAGTTTACTAACAACTAATAGAAAGGCTAGGACCAAACCTTTATGTTTATGGAGTCTATGAAAACTCATCTAGGCATTTTCAGTGCCTTGCTTTGTGGTTAAGCTACATTAAC